GGGAAAATGAAAAGAATTTCATGTTCCCTTCCTTCTTACGTATTAATATATAGAATAATGAAAATCTATAATAGAAATGTTGCATATTTCTATATCTATATCTCCCGAGAACCTCCTTTTTTTTTACTATGAATCCCTGTATTCTAACGAATCCTTAGGGAACTCGTAAGAAACTCTTTATTATAAGATAAGGACGGGAGAACAAGAATAAAAAAGCGGATTATCATACATATATTTTGTGTAGAAAGATGAATAGGTACACTTATTTAGTTCTACATTCCTTGCACTTATTATATACTTATAATAAATATACTTATCATAAGATATATTTCTAACAAGTACAAATATTAAATCGAGGCACCTATTCTATGACAGATTTCAATTTACCCTCTATTTTTGTGCCTTTAGTGGGCCTAGTATTTCCGGCAATTGCAATGGCTTCTTTATCTCTTCATGTTCAAAAAAACAAGATTGTTTAGATCCGATGGGATCAAATCTCATCAATTTATTTTAACACTTGGACTTGGATCATAATACAGATATCTTTTAGTGGAATAGGGTACGGTACGACATGTGACTCCCTCCGAGCACAAATAAAAAAGCTGTTATTGTTATGCATGCAGATCCATGATATATGGATAAATGCATGTATATTATATGTGGGTATAGCTGTTTTTGTTTTCAAATAGATCAGCGAATATCTGAAATAGAAAGTCAATGTATCTATATGTATGTAGATATACATAGTGGGATCATATGAAGGGGATGTTATTATTTTATATCTAACCAATTCGATGAATTACTCCTAATGGTTTACATCATAATAGTGCTAGTTGATGAGAGTTACTTCGGGATCAAAACAAAAAAAAGTAAAGTCAAATTCATTTGGCTTATTCTATTCTCTCAATTCCAATAGAATGCAACTGGATCGAGTATGAACTGGCAATCCGAACGTATATGGATAGAACTTATAACGGGGTCTCGAAAAACAAGTAATTTCTGCTGGGCCTGTATCCTTTTTTTAGGTTCACTAGGATTCTTATTGGTTGGAACTTCCAGTTATCTTGGTAGGAATCTGATATCCGTATTTCCCTCTCAGGAAATCCTTTTTTTTCCCCAAGGAATCGTGATGTCTTTCTATGGGATCGCTGGTCTGTTCATTAGTTCCTATTTGTGGTGCACAATTTCGTGGAATGTAGGTAGTGGTTATGATCTTTTTGATAGAAAAGAAGGAATAGTGTGTATTTTTCGTTGGGGATTTCCTGGAATAAATCGTCGCATCTTCCTTCGATTCCTTATGAGAGATATCCAGTCAATCAGAATGGAAGTTAAAGAGGGTCTTTATCCCCGTCGTGTCCTTTATATGGAAATCAGAGGCCAGGGAGCCATTCCCTTGACTCGTACCGATGAGAATTTTACTCCACGAGAAATTGAACAAAAAGCTGCTGAATCGGCCTATTTCTTGCGCGTACCAATTGAAGTATTTTGAAATGAACTGAAGAATGAATGCTTTCTCCGCATGAGGGAAGGAACTCAGGAATCCCCTTTTTAATATAACTGAAGTTTCTTCGGAACGTTTATTCGAGCAAAACATGTTCGATTCTATTTCCCCCGTTCCGTTGGTAATACCGTTGTGTTGTGGCCCATAGAATAAAGCAGGCGGACGAATACGGAACAACCATAATAAGAAACTATTTTTATCCACCAAAACTCTTTTTTTTACATATGGAACTAAACTCAATTCTTTCATACTAGTAACAAATCTAATAAGTATGTATTCATCACACATATCAGAACATTTCGGAATACAGTACAGAATTCATCTTTTTAGGACCAATATTTTGAATTGATACGTTAGATACAGATGGATCGTATCTCGTAAATTATCTCTCTTTCGTCAATCGATGTTTCTTTTTTTTTATCCTTTCTTTTGCTCCTTGATGACCAAACGATTGGATCTCTCATAACTATTCAATTTCTCTCTTGTTTTGCCACCCATTTCGGATTTCATCATCAATATTCTTCAGAAATATCCCCTCAATTATTCCTGGGCTGTGGGTAGCCAGTGAAACATTTCGAAATAATTGATTGATCCAGGGGGAGTTCTTTCGTCTCGAAATCCGAATAATATTCATTACTTCAAGTGGTTTTTCGGGCATTCATCGAAAGGAACAAATGAAGATACAATTGGTTCGAATTTGACCAATTGAGATATCTGGGAACTTGATTATTTCTTCATTCGAAACGGACCTTTATTCTATTTCTATATTCTTTCTAGATCCAAGGACTAAACAATTCAAAAAAAAAGAAGGAATAGATCCGATCCATAGGTTCCATACCTTGTTATAGAACTCATGCTTCATAGAAATATCGGATCAGATAGAGTCGGCGAATGAAGCAGTTTCATTAACAATTTACAGAACAGATTAAAAGTGTCAAAAAAGAAAGCATTGACTCCCCTCCCATATCTTGCATCTATAGTCTTTTTGCCCTGGTGGATCTCTCTCTCATTTAATAAAAGTCTGGAACCTTTAGTTACTAATTGGTGGAATACAAGGCAATCCGAAACTTTTTTGAATGATATTCAAGAGAAGAACGTTCTAGAAAGATTCATAGAATTAGAACAACTATTCCTGTTGGACGAAATGATAAAGGAGTACCCGGAGACACAGATACAAAAGCTTCGTATAGGAATCCACAAAGAAACAATACAATTGGTCAAAATGCACAATGAAGATCATATCCATATAATTTTGCATTTCTCGACAAATATAATCTGTTTTGCTATTCTAAGTGGTTATTCTATTCTGGGTAATGAAGAACTTGTCATTCTTAATTCTTGGGTTCAGGAATTCCTCTATAACTTAAGCGACACAATAAAAGCTTTTTCTATTCTTTTATTAACTGATTTATGTATCGGATTCCACTCGCCCCATGGTTGGGAACTAATGATTGGTTCGGTCTACAAAGATTTTGGATTTGCTCATAACAATCAAATTATATCTGGTCTTGTTTCCACTTTTCCAGTCATTCTAGATACAATTTTGAAATATTGGATCTTCCATTATTTAAATCGTGTATCTCCTTCACTTGTAGTGGTTTATCATTCAATGAATGAATGAAGAACTCATTTGATCTGCCGATATCAATCAAATCCGAATGTTACTTCGTACATAAACAAACCATTTTTAATCTGACTCACTCTTTATACTTCTACCCGTCTAAGGGATTCCCCCTCCAGTACAATGGCAGAATCGTGGATAGGGAACTATACTAGCTACCTACCTAATTTATTGTAGAAATTTCCGGGATCAATAATTGGACCATGCAAAATAGAAATACCTTTTCTTGGGTAAAGGAACAGATGACTCGATTCATTTCCGTATCGATCATGATATATGTCATAACTCGGACATCTATTTCAAATGCATATCCCATTTTTGCGCAGCAGGGTTATGAAAATCCACGAGAAGCAACTGGGCGTATTGTATGCGCCAATTGCCATTTAGCTAATAAGCCCGTGGATATTGAGGTTCCACAAGCTGTGCTTCCTGATACTGTATTTGAAGCAGTTGTTAGAATCCCTTATGATATGCAACTGAAACAAGTTCTTGCTAATGGGAAAAAGGGGGCTTTGAATGTGGGGGCTGTTCTTATTTTACCCGAGGGATTCGAATTAGCTCCCCCCGATCGTATTTCTCCCGAGATGAAAGAAAAGATAGGCAATCTGTCTTTTCAGAGTTATCGCCCCACTAAAAGAAATATTCTTGTGGTAGGTCCTGTTCCTGGTCAGAAATATAGTGAAATCGTCTTTCCCATTCTTTCCCCGGACCCTGATACTAAGAAAGACGTTCACTTCTTAAAGTATCCCATATATGTAGGTGGGAACAGGGGAAGAGGTCAGATTTATCCCGATGGGAACAAGAGTAACAATACAGTCTATAATGCTACAGCAGCAGGTATAGTAAGCAGAATAGTACGTAAAGAAAAAGGGGGGTATGAAATAACCATAGCTGACGCATCGGATGGACACCAAGTGGTTGATATTATACCTCCAGGACCAGAACTTCTTGTTTCAGAGGGTGAATCTATCAAGCTTGATCAACCATTAACGAGTAATCCCAATGTGGGTGGATTTGGTCAGGGAGATGCAGAAATAGTACTTCAAGATCCATTACGTGTCCAAGGTTTGTTGTTCTTCTTGGCATCTGTTATTCTGGCACAAATCTTTTTGGTTCTAAAAAAGAAACAGTTTGAGAAGGTTCAATTGTCCGAAATGAATTTCTAGATCCACGGATTCATCAAGCTGGTAAAAAGAGCCGAATTGTTGTGATCGATGCAATTATGTATGATTCAAAAAAATCATGGAAAATGTTTTGCTTGCTTTGTTTATACTGTTTTTCTGCGAGATGCCGGAAATTTCTTGTATCCCATTCCTAGCAATAGTATGTATATTGTGAAGAAGACTACTTGATCCCCCCTTCTTTTTTTCAATCAAAATGGGAGTGTTGTGACTATGCTAGGCCTCCCATTGGCAGATTGTAAATGCCATGTAATGTATCAATAGTTTTTTTGTACCTAATAGAATCGAATTCTAATAGATAATAGGCATAAGTAGGAGGAGAATACACGCGGATAAATGAAAGGAACAAATGATTCTAGGAGGGATTACTCGTCTTCCTAATCTTCCACACAAGAAAAGGGTGGAAAATTCCTTTTCTTGTGTGGAAATAATAATGATTATTGATCCTGTTCGTCAAAGATTACTATTTATTTGATTTTCCAGTTCTATCGGAACTCGTTTGTTTCGATTCATAAGAAGTAGTGGACAAACAAAAAAAGGGGTGGGAGTAACTTACTGAGCAAATAAAACTTCTTCAATGAACTTATAAAAAAAATGAACTTATAAAAAAAGTAAAAATTAAAAAGAAAATTTTAACTGTGATGAGATAATCAATAAGGATTGGGATATGCGCAAAAATCCAAGATTTCATCTTTTC